TTAGGATAGGTGAATTATTCTATATCCATCCCCCGAAAGAACCGGACATGATAATTTTTCATCATCCAGCTCGAGCATGAATCAACGGAACCAAATGGATCCATATAAAAAAATTGATATGTTATCCACACATATATGAATGATTCCATGTAAGAAAAAATCCATCAGATTCCCTTTTCGTAGGTGCAACAACTACCCATTGCAAGGAATTCAAACCTTATAGATAAATGCTCAATACCCAAGTAGGCTTACAACGTTGATTATAATCAAGTGCTTTATGGGTCGTCTCAGACCTTGGAATTAGCCTTTATCCCCCCGGCTTTTTACATACAAAGGATTTACTTGTTACTAATATAGTCGAGCCTCTGTTCTTCTTTAGATCCCTTGTTTCACTCCGATAGTATCATACATAAATTGAGTCAATGCAGAGGAAATGAATACATTTCTATACTATTTAGTAAGTGCCATAGATAAAGCATAATCTGGATTATGCCAATCACTTATTCTACTGGATCTTACGGAGCCAGTTCATATCGTATACGACACGACCCGGTCTGATCATAGAAAGGATTCTCTTCAAACGAACCAGCCTATTGTCTGTATGGGGCTTACGCGATGGTTGGAACAAAGACACATTTTTGTTGTAAATTCAAATGTGGCAGATAAAGGCATATATCTGCATGGCCCGATCAATAGTTCAAGTCACACACTCCCATAATCCATTTTATCTTCGGAGAATTCGCTTCAACTATAAGTATCAAAAATATATATTTTGGAGAGTTGAAGAGAAATATCCAAATACATGTCTTATTTTTTTCAATAATCCATATTTGTAGCAATGAAATACTATTGTTCCTACCCCAAGTGATAAATGATTAATTCAAAATATTAATGGTATAGAGTTTTCCTTATAAAGGGCCCGAAATACCTTGTTTACGTATCATTGGGAAGTGCATTAACATAAATACGGCAGTAAGAAGAGGTAATACAAAAGTGTGTAAACTATAAAAACGGGTCAAAGTGGATTGTCCCACACTAGCACTTCCGCGTAATAACTCTACCAGGGGCGATCCTATTACAGGAATAGCATCAGGCACGCCCGTTACAATTTTTACTGCCCAATAACCAATTTGGTCCCAAGGTAAGGAATAACCAGTTACACCAAAAGATGCGGTCAATACACCCAAAACCACACCAGTAACCCAAGTCAATTCACGAGGTTTTTTAAAACCACCAGTGAGATACACACGAAATACGTGCAGAATCATCATTAGGACCATCATACTTGCCGACCATCGATGAACTGATCGGATTAACCAACCAAAGTTAGCTTCAGTCATTATATATTGAACAGAAGCAAAAGCCTCTGTAACGGTTGGACGATAATAAAAAGTCATAGCAAATCCCGTAGCTACTTGTACTAAAAAACAAGTAAGCGTAATTCCTCCTAGACAATAAAATATGTTGACGTGAGGAGGAACATATTTACTAGTTATATCATCCGCAATTGCCTGAATCTCAAGACGTTCTTCGAACCAATCATAGATTTTATTGAGATAGGTAAACCAAGGAGACCCCCCCCGAGAACCGTATATGAAAATTTCATCTCGTACGGCTCAAACAGAAACACCCCAATACTATAGTTCTAACGGATGTGTGGAATAGAAAGTTTTCAATTTATTAATTCTATGGATTCCTTTTTTTTTCTTAAGATATGTAAAGAATAAAAAACCCGCAAACTATTCTTTGTGGTTATAATGCCAAAAAATCAAGTCGGCTCATTCGTCTCTATATTGATCATTATAGGCCTCTTGAATCTTCTATTTACCTATTTATTTTCTTTGTTGTTATTTATGTGTAATGCGGCTTTACTGCTGTTTTTTTATTGATAGGAATTCTCTTGTTAAGACCCTATGAATCGATTAAAACCTCAGATTCATACTAGAACCACGACGATTCAATAAAACCTTCTCAAACTAAGTCCCAAAATTCCCTGAGTAAGAACCGTTGGATCATCACTTATTCAATGACTAGATCTAATTCAATGACTAGATCTAATGATGAAAAATCAAAAGAAATCTTTGTCCTTTGATCAAAATAAGCCTAAATGGAAGTTTGAAAGAAAAAAATCTTTCTATTTATAACTTCTAACTCTTTAAAAATTTTTTTGAAGTCCGGCCACGAGGTCTGACTATTAAGTATGAATCATAGTTCTAATACTTTGTAATCTATTTCATATATTCCGTGCTCCAGATACTAAAATGAATATCCGACGAAGTAAAACCATCTCTATCAAGATGACAGATCTATTCTCTGTACTAGCCATAGGATCAATTATAACAAGTCACACACTCATATTCCGGAAATACAGAAAAAAAGAAATTCCACGGTCGAACTACCAAAATAGACTGGGATAAAAATCAGAAAACTAAATGCTTCGCTTTGTATTGAAAAAGCTAGTTAATGGTTCTTGTAAATCTAATTCATTAAATCTAATTCATTGAAATTCCATCTAGTAAAATGGAAGAATTATAAATCTCCAAAATAATAGATAGAAATACTGCAAATAGAGCCATTGCGAGACCCATCAAAGGAGTAGTTCCCCAACCAGGAGCTACTTTACCATATTCTGAATTCAATGGTTTCAATAAACTCCCAGCATTAGTTCGTTTTGGGCGGCCAGATCTAGAACTACCCTCAACGGTTTGTGTAGCCATAATATTTTATATTCATTAAGATCTGTTGACTTTGTATACCATTCCGTTGTAAATAAATGATCTTATCATAGATCCATTGTGGATCTTAAAACTACATAATGTCTTAAAACTATATAATAATGGAAACAGCAACCCTAGTTGCCATCTTTTTATCTGGGTTACTTGTAAGTTTTACTGGGTACGCCTTATATACTGCGTTTGGGCAACCCTCTCAACAACTAAGAGATCCATTCGAGGAACACGGGGACTAGTCGAAGTAATGATCCTCCCACTATTGGGAGGATCATTACTTTCAATTGAGATAATGAAAAATCATTTCACCATTTTACTTTTTAGTTGGAACTTTAGGCGGTTCGCGAAAAAAGATAGCGAAAAAAATTATTCCTAGAGTTGAGACTAAAAGGAATGTATAAACCAATGCTTCCATAGATTCGATCGTGGTTTACAATTATAGCTTCCATAGCTGTTTATTTTGGACCGTCTCCCGGATAGGATAAAGAAAGAACAAAAGTCAAAGAAAAAGCCAAATGTCAAATCAAGATTTATCCGGTACCCCAACCCTATAGTCAGTCAAATAAAATAAAAACGAAAGGTAACAAAGCAATATGTATCAAACTCCCTGTCTTCGTGTAGTTGGATCTCCAAGTTTTTGGAATGCCCCAAATTCCACTTGAGCATCTAAATCTGGATCAATACCAGCAAAAACATCTCTAAACAGGGTTCTAGCACCATGCCAAATGTGTCCGAAGAAGAAGAGCAAAGCAAACGAAGCATGCCCAAAGGTAAACCAACCCCTTGGACTGCTACGAAAAACACCATCGGATTTCAAAGTAGCACGGTCTAATTCAAAAATTTCACCCAATTGAGCACGTCTAGCATATTTTTTCACAGTAGCAGGGTCACTATAACTGACTCCATTCAGTTCGCCGCCATAGAACTCAACAGTTACACCTACTTGTTCGACACTATATTTTGATTCTGCCCGTCTAAAAGGAACATCAGCTCTAACAATTCCGTCCCCGTCGACTAAAACAACTGGAAATGTTTCAAAAAACGTCGGCATACGACGTACAAAAAGTTCATGCCCCTCTTTATCTCTAAAGATAGGATGTCCTAACCACCCAACAGCTATTCCATCCCCGTTGTCCATTGAACCCGCTCTGAATAATCCCCCTTTTGCCGGATTATTGCCGATGTAATCATAAAAAGCTAGTTTTTCGGGAATTTTAGACCAAGCTTCAGATAAACTTTGATTTTCGGCTAAGCCAGCACCAATTCTTCGATATATTTCTTGTTGGAAGTATCCTTGATCCCATTGATAGCGCGTCGGACCAAACAATTCAATCGGGGTAGTTGCTGAACCATACCACATAGTTCCAGCAACTACAAAAGCTGCAAAAAAGACAGCAGCAATACTACTGGAAAGGACGGTTTCAATATTTCCCATACGTAATCCTTTGTATAGGCGTTGGGGTGGACGAACACTAAGATGAAATAGACCTGCCAATATGCCTAAGGTCCCTGCTGCAATATGATGAGAAGCTATTCCTCCTGGAACAAAAGGATCAAAACCTTCCACACCCCACGCTGGATTTACGGCCTGTACCCTTCCGGTTAGTCCATAAGGATCGGACACCCATATTCCAGGACCATACAATCCTGTTACATGAAATGCACCAAAACCAAAGCAAGCCACCCCTGAGAGAAATAAATGAATTCCAAAGATTTTAGGCAAATCCAAAGAGGGTTTTCCTGTACGTTCATCAGTAAATATTTCTAGATCCCAATACACCCAATGCCAGATAGCTGCCAAAAAACACAAGCCAGAAAACACAATATGTGCCCCGGCCACACCTTCGTAACTCCAAATACCCGGATTCGTTACAGTCCCCCCTGTGATACTCCAACCGCCCCACGAATTCGTTATTCCTAAACGAGTCATGAAGGGTATAACGAACATACCCTGTCTCCACATTGGATCAAGAACAGGATCAGAGGGATCAAAAACGGCTAATTCGTATAGAGCCATCGAACCGGCCCAACCAGCAACCAGAGCTGTATGCATTATATGGACAGCAATCAAACGACCCGGATCATTCAATACGACGGTATGAACACGATACCAAGGCAAACCCATGGAAATACCCCTTTATCAACGAAAAATAGACACAATGTAACTTTATTGCATTGGAAAAAGCTATACTATGGACCCCCTTTTTTAGGGGATTCTCTCGGGGAAAGGATTTATATTTGTTTGATGCTTTGCGTAATAATTACTTTTAGTAATAATGAAACTTTTTTGTTCGTAGGAACAAAAAGAAGCAGATCTATTCTATACCCGATAAGTAACAATACGCAATGGTAAGGGGTTGATACCATTTTATATGCGTGAATGTATATATATTTGTTCATCATTCAAAGGACTCATTTGTAAGAATTTTCCTTAATTAATTTTGTCTTCTTTTTTTATTTTATGAACTTAGTCAATCTATGGATAAAATAGGATAATAAAATCAATAACATTAGGCCACTAAACCCACTGTTACGCTTTCACATCAAAGTGAGATATAGTACTTAATTTTTCTTTTATTTAATGCCTATTGGTGTTCCAAGAGTACCCTTTCGAAGTCCTGGAGAGGAAGATGCATTGTGGATTGACGTATAGTGCGACTTGTCAGATATATTGGGCATACGGTATTTCCCCGTTCTCTTCCCCGATCGAGATATTCCCTCTTTCGCCCGAGAAAGATTGATTCAATTATCAAAAATTTGGAGCGTGAAGTGCAATTAGATCCATTTTTTAGGGAGGGTATACGGATTAATATTATCAATTAGAATAATTTATGGTTGGCTTGGTTAGACCAATTAAATGAAGTATCCAGGCTCCGTTTAGAAAAAAACCAATTGGTAATAAATATATTAAATATATTTATGATTACGGCTTAATATCATATTTATATCATATTTTAGTTATTTCGATTTATTTAGATATTTAGAAATAAAAGTTATGTTAATCAATCAAGTAATATGATGAATGCGTTGAATATTTGTTGGAAGACATGAAATGAATCGAAAAAAAAAATAGGGAAGTCGTAGCAAAAGGGCGTGGTATTGGGGCATTTGTCCTATATGTACAAATCCAAATCGGGCGGATCTTTACGCGGAGTAGAGCATAAACCTAAAAAAATTGAAGAAGCCCAGTCAGGAACAAGAAAATTACATCGCGGTTTAAATTGTATCTCGATGAAACAATACATCAATGAGAAGTTAGTCAGATAAGCTTAGCAATTTTTTTAAATAAACAAAACAGGCCAAAACTCATCTTTCTTGAAAAATGAAAGAAAAGTCCATTTTATTTATTTTTATTTTTTTATTTATTTAAGTTAAAGTTATAAGTTAAAAAACCTGTTATGAAAAAAAAAAAGCTAGAATCTACACATTGATTCCTTTTTTTCATGATTTTTGTTGAACCGTATGCATCAAAAGGTGCATGTACGGTTTCTAAGGGATACCATTTTATCCCAATCAACCGACTTTATCGAGAAAGATTACTTTTTTTAGGCCAAGGGGTTGATAGCGAGATCTCGAATCAACTTATTGGTCTTATGGTATATCTCAGCATAGAGGATGATACCAAAGATCTGTATTTGTTTATAAACTCTCCTGGCGGGTGGGTAATACCCGGAGTAGCTATTTATGATACTATGCAATTTGTGCGACCAGATATACAGACAATATGCATGGGATTAGCCGCTTCGATGGGATCTTTTATTCTTGTCGGAGGGGAAATTACCAAACGTCTAGCATTCCCTCACGCTCGGCGCCAATGAGTTTTTTATTTGATTTGAGAGAAAAAAGAAAACTATGCCTTCGCTCTATATGAATATTTAAGTAATAATAGCATGGCACTTCGAATTCGATATGAGAAATGTTTTTTATTTAAACCGTTAGATTACGTATCGAAAGAGTAGTATGAGATAAAAAGGCATTTTCGAGTTTAGTCAATCCGTCGGGAGGCCTATTTCAGCGTCACAAACTTTTTTGTTTTCACACCAGGGGCTAACAATATTTAGGTTATGAAAGAATATAAAAATAAATCTTGTTTTTTTATTTGAAAAAAAAAAAAGAAACTTTGGGATTGCTAAATAACAGACGAAATAAATATATAAAGCAACGGAACCATCATAGTATTTTTATAGTATTTTTGAACTACTATAAAAGGAAGGGTGGTTATTGGATCATTTACCAACCTGAGTCTGATATACTCTATCATTTATTTTCTATTTCTTCAATGTAAGTAAGGTAAGGTAAAAAAAAGTAAATTCCATTATAGAGCCGTATGCAATGCGCAAAAGATGCCTGTACGGTTGTTCAATTATATCTTTTTTGATTAGTCTTTATCTAGTCACCTTTCACTTTCATCATGCGAGTATAGAAGAAACATTTTTTATGTTATATCATATATTATATCATCAGGGTAATGATCCATCAACCCGCCAGTTCTTTTTATGAGGCACAGACGGGAGAATTTGTCCTGGAAGCGGAAGAGCTGCTGAAGCTGCGCGAAACCATCACAAGGGTTTATGCACAAAGGACAGGCAAACCCTTATGGGTTGTATCCGAAGACATGGAAAGAGATGTTTTTATGTCAGCAACAGAAGCCCAAGCTCATGGAATTGTTGATCTTGTAGCGACTGAATAAAAAAGAACAAGGATTTCACATGAATTCGTGATTTGATATTTTATCTTCTTACCGAATTTACTATTCTATATTTACTATTCTATTTATAAATTTCTTAATATAGAAATTTAGAATATAGAAAAAAAAAAGAATTCCTAAGCATCCGGTTAAGATCGATCTAAACCAGCCCATTATATATATATGATTCAACATGCCAACTATTAAACAACTTATTAGAAACACAAGACAGCCAATCAGAAATGTCACTAAATCCCCCGCTCTTGGAGGATGTCCTCAGCGACGAGGAACATGTACTAGGGTGTATGTGCGACTCGTTCAGACCGTGGACTAGGATAAAAGAAAGAAAACAATTGATCCAGTATCACCAATCCGTACCAGTGAGTAGGATAGAATGGACGAACTCCATTGAATATTCAATAACTAAAAAAAAAAAAGATCTATCCTTCGATTGGGGTATCAAATGTATGGTTCCCGTTGGTGCAAATCCAATCACCTCAATTTAAAATTTAAGATGAGAAAGGATTCCCCATTGATAGCAAATGGTATTCATTAAGCAGGGGAAATCTTTTTTTAAAAAGCCAAAACTTTAGGCCTTATTCTTGCAAGAACGGACTAACAGGGTCAGCTACTCAGCAAATCTTCATAATTAAATACCGTTACTGTATAAATAGATCTCGTTGTGAAAGACCTAGTACTAGATAATTTTTGGTAGAGCCAAAGGATGTGAACTGTACAAGTTAACAATAACATTGATTAAATGAAGGAAGGGCTCCGGTGTATAGAGAGGACCTCGCCGTTTAAGAAGGAACCATAGAAACGATGGAACCCACTAGAATCTATTTTTATTTATTACTTTTTATTTACTATGTGTTTTTGATACCTAGTATCAATACAATTTTTATTTCTATTTTATTTCTAGGCGAAATGCCTAAAAAAAAATCGTGGTCGGGAAGGTTAGAGTAGCAAAAGCCATTGGAATTTTTATTTTATACATTGGAAGAATCCGTTTTGTTATTAATAGACTAGGACACGGGAAGGGAATAACTGAAAGAAAGGAAATCCATTAGTTATTCATCAAAGTTTCATTTATTCAATGACCAGAATTAAACGAGGGTATATAGCTCGAAGACGTAGAACAAAAATCCGTTTATTTGCATCAACTTTTCGCGGAGCTCATTCAAGACTTACTCGGACTATTACTCAACAGAAAATAAGAGCTTTGGTTTCGGCTCATAGGGATAGGGGTAGACAAAAGAGAGATTTTCGTCGTTTGTGGATCACTCGTATAAATGCAGTAATTCGAGACAATAAAGTATACTTTAGTTATAGTAAATTAATAAACAGTCTGTACAAAAAACAGTTGCTTCTTAATCGTAAAATACTTGCCCAAATAGCTATATTAAATAAGAGTTGTCTTTATATGATTTCCAATGAGATCATAAAATAAAGGGATTCAAAGGAATCCGTTGGAATGGTTTAAACGGAGTTCCCTGGAAAATGAACTCTGGGAAGGTAGAGTAGAAATTAGTATGATAAAATATGAAACCGTCGTCAAAATGAAAATGAAGAAACACGTTCAATAAAAAGTATTTCTTATTCTTCCCCTATTTTTTTTTTTTCAAACGACACGACAATCAAATCTGGATTTCCTATTTTTAGAAAAAATAGCATCAATCCGCATTTGAGTTTGGATTGGAATTTTTTTGATTCAATTCAAGAGTCATCCTATTTTTTTCTGGTTCTAAGACCCGGAGTTCTAGTGGTTGACTCGCTTCTTTCAAATTGTTTCTCATTATTAAGAAAAGGTAACGGAGATAAAATACGAGCTTGTTTTATAGCAATAGTAATTAATCGTTGTTGTTTTAAGGTCAATCGATTCACCCGTCTAGATAATATTTTTCCTTGTTCGCTAATAAATCGACTAATTAAACTCATGTTTCTATAATCAATTCGATCCCCCGATTGGATCGGAGGCAAACGCCTACGAAAAGATCGCTTGGATTTCAGAAAGATTCGCTTGGATTTATCCATGGTTTGTTTATTCCTTATCCTAAAGAAAAGACCCGAATCCTATTTCTTAATTCTCCATCACAGTTGATCTGATCGAAATAGGATTTGGTTTTTTTATATTTAAATTAATATATATTAGATATATCTAATATGTCATTTTTAATCTTCCTTGGAACGGAAGACTGACACACGAGGGACCGGTTCGATCTATTTCTTTATCTCCCCGTGAATCGTATGTTTGTAACAACAGGGACAGAATTTTTTCAATTCCAATCGACTAGGCGTATTATGTCGATTCTTTTGAGTAATATATCTGGAAATGCCCGTTGATTCCTTATTAACACGATTTCGAACGCAACTGGTACATTCCAAAATCACCGTTACTCGGACATCTTTACCCTTGGCCATGAGCCTCCTTTGGTTTTTGATTCATTCAATTCTTTAATTTTCCGATCCGAAATGAGGAAGAAGAAAGGAACAAAAAAAACAGGTAACTCGAAATCTAATTATGAAAGAAAGATTTCGTTGCAATAAATCAATATAAATCAATATAGTAATAATAACAATATATTAATAAATTAAGTAATATAAGGATTTCTAGCTATATTACTAGATTTAGAATTTTAAATTACCGAACAGCATTTCATTTTTATTTAAGTATCTTGTATGATATTGTTGCCCCAACCATCACATTTCACTCTATTTTTTATTAATTTTATTTAAATTTGAGCCTGGCCCGHGTTAMTAGTTTCAACGHGGGGAACCCCCCCCCCCCCTTTTTTTTTTGTTTTTCTAACATATATTCGAAAAAAAAGGGAAGGGATTAGTTACAGATATTTGATTCTATCTCTAATCCTTTTCCCCCCCCCTACCATATCAATAACAAGAATTAAAAAAAGGGGAATATCAATGCATCCGGAAAAAAACGATTGATCTCTATCAATAAACCTGCTAAAGATCCGAACCATAGAGTACTTACTACCGGTGCCACGGAGAGATATGTTTTTAGATCTCGCATTTTAAATTATCCTCTTTCTTTATTATTTCTAATACATAATGGTAATACATATATAACCAGATGTGTATATGTACTTAATGACTGGCCGCTTTTATTTGTACGCGGAATCCCTAATTCAAGTTGAAATGTACAAAATAGATCGTACTTTTTTATTTAATCTTAAAAGAAATAAATATGCCCCTTTAGACCAGAAATTCTCGAAAAATAGTCATTTTTTTACTTTTTACAGGATCTAATATTTATTTCATACTTTAATATACTTTAATATAATAAATATACTTTAATATAATAAATATAATAAATATACTTTAATATAATAGAAGTCCTTTACTATTTTTATTTAATATAATAAAATTTATATGAAACCAAAAAGAAGAAATGACAAGATATTTATGTATATCAATGGAAGAAATAAAGATATGGAAAACAAAACAGGGATTCTCTACAATGACACTGTAGACCAATTGAAAGGGATGTAGCGCAGCTTGGTAGCGCGTTTGTTTTGGGTACAAAATGTCACGGGTTCGAATCCTGTCATCCCTACCTATTACTTATCTTCTGAACAGTAACGGGGGAGATCGATTAAAAGAAAATTGGATATCCATAAGAAATCTTTAATTTTATGATAGTATATATCCAAGACGTATTGGGGTCACAAAATATTCTTTGTGATAATAAAGCGCTCTTAGTTCAGTTCGGTAGAACGTGGGTCTCCAAAACCCGATGTCGTAGGTTCAAATCCTACAGAGCGTGATTCTGTGTTCTTGTTAGTCACGCTAGGTCGAAAATTACCACCTAAAAAATTAAACCAATCTAATTTTGACCTCCCGCGAATTAAAGGAAGTAGGAGGTCAATCAAAAAAGGGATGCTAATTAATCAAAGTTCCAACTGATCACCACGTCTGTATTGTAAATATGCAGTTACAAATAAGCCAGCCAAAGTAATAGGAATTAAACCCAAGACGATTCCAAATAGAGAAACTTCAATCATTTCAATTTCTTTGAGAAGGGAAAGGGGAGGTAATATCTATGCTTAAATAGTAATACGTATTGACTATAAATCTCAATGACCAAAAATTGGAAATTGATACGGTAAGGAACTATAGAATATATGAACTATCACAGAAAGATTTTTGTATGAATTGTTCATTTAATTAATTTCAAATAAGTCGTATCTTGCTCAGGCCGATAAATAGAGCTGAGGTTATAGTCAAAGCTGCTAGTAGAAAACCGAAATAACTAGTTATAGTAGGCATGAAAAGGCTAAATGAAATATGTTCTTTTTCTACATATGTTTAGAAAGCACTTCCCTAAGTTTCCATTTTTGAAAGATACGAGGATAGGCAAAAATACCAACCAATTGAAAGAATAAGTTCAATTGAAAGTTTTTGATTCATCAAGTATTATAGATGATAGTAACAAAAACAAAGTAACATAAATAAGAAATCAATTCATCATCTGGGACATTTACGCATCCCGCAATTTCGAATCAACAGATTCATTGGTCAACTCTTGAGTTGAATAAACTAATATACGTATATAACTAATATATGTATATATAGAATATTCAAAATTAGAAATCTAAATAAAGTAATAATTATGAACTTTATTTATTTTATAACTTCATTCCAAAATGAAACTTTCTTTTGGAATAAAATTGAAAAAAAAAAAAAAAAAAAATTAGGATCGTTTTTTATTGTATCAAAATATCGAATCCATTATTTTTTTTCGAACAACCAGTGAACTCAGTAGTGGTTCATTCAGATAATCTCGTGATTGAAAAGAAAAAAAGTATCGCATGACCAGAACCAGATCAATCAAAACTCGGTTTTACATTTTGTCCTTTCATATTTCTTTTCTCAAGCTCCCTCCTTGTAATTAGGTCAAGAAGGACCCCATTGATTATTCTTTTTTTTTTATTTATTCATTGTTCTCTTTCTTTCATGAAATACTATCTACTATTAGTACTGGGCGACTAACCAATTATAAAAAAAAAATTCTACAACCACAAAAAAGATATCTTTAGATGTTACATCTAATTGACTCATGAGAA